GATATATATCTTTTGTTTTTAATGTAATGTCTTTTCTTTTAACAATAAAAAAAGATTTTTTATCCATCGAACCCCGAAGGAAGATCTTTCTTTGAGGAAACGTTTTCTATTTTTTTTTTTTTCTATTGTTTTTATAATTGATCAGGCATACCTATACTGCAATACTATGAATGACTCGCTATTTACTCGTTTTCTAGGTCATAATCATAAGATTCTTTAGGAGAGATGGCCGAGTGGTTCAAGGCGTAGCATTGGAACTGCTATGTAGGCTTTTGTTTACCGAGGGTTCGAATCCCTCTCTTTCCGTACCTTCCTTCACCTAATTCACGAACATTACTCACTGAAATGTATCAAATAAAATAAGATACCGGTCACTTACCTTTTTGGATCGAATTTTAAAGATTCGAATTTGCTCTATTTTCCAATTGTGGAAAACTGGGGAAATTCCCTTGGTTGACCCCGGTAAGAGAATGGGGATTTGTTGTTGTTGTTGTTGGAACTTCCATTTTATGGATGGAATTTTTGATATTTTTTGAAAAGGCTTTTTCGCGGACTCCTCGTTCATTTACCCAACCGTCGGTTGGGTAAATGCCTTTCAGTTTTTCGATGATCAAATATTTTATTTATAATTGAATTAATTATTGAATAACCTACTTTCTTTTGTGGCTAAGTTTGCTCATTGCTGGGTTGATAAAGAAGTAAGCGTTTCAACGGGCTCTCCCAAAATCGTTTGGGCTTTATTTCCGGGCATCTTGGCGACGGCACTCTCCACCTCGTAGAGCTGAGGAAATTCTATGTCTCTATAAAATAGAGAATCTATCCATGACTGACAATTATAATCAAACTCACGTAGTAAGTTAAGCAACTCATGTAGTTCTTGATCTACATAGAATCTAAACCAAAATTAGAAATTCGGTTCTAATTTGACGAATGAATGGAATGGGAGATAGTTTATTCTCCTATTCGCGCATACACGCACCATCTGTATCCTGCTGTGTTGGACCCTCATCGCCATCCGTTTCATGTCTTTTGACAATTCCTCTCGTTCTTCTCGGATGCTCTTTTGAGCGAGCCGATCTTCAAGGGGTTCGATCCGGGCTAGGGGGAACCAAGGCTTAGTCCTGGATTGTGGCTCCCCGCGGCCAAAACCTTCGGTGAGAATCCAAACACTAAGCTGATATAAAAAAAATAAATAAAAATCCATTTTTCTAATAGATTTATTTTTTTTTTTTTCAATTAAAATGACATTCATTACTATAACGATACGAAATCGTCTAGTAAATTTAGGAGGATACTTCATTGAAACCTCCTAAAATTTGTATTTTTCGATTACTCGATTCTATTTATTACTTTATGATATATATGATATATCGAATTACGATTTTTGAATTGGAAATTTACATTAATGAAAAATTAGGGCTATACGGACTCGAACCGTAGACCTTCTCGGTAAAACAGATCAAACTTATTATTATCAAAATGATTCGAACTGTTTCAAAGACCCAACGTGCATTTTTTTTTTTGCATTGGGCTCTTTCATCAACTGATATAAATATCAGCGAGTCCGCCATCCTTTTTCTTAACAGAAAGATAACGAGATGGCTCCGCGTGCTCTGACTCTTTATTTTTATTCAGTAGCAATACCAAAGTGTTTCAAAAAAGAGTTATCTTGACGTAGGTCTGCCTTCGGCCTATATCAACCTAAGTTAAATGGAGTCTCTATCGCTCTGCCCAAAGCATCAAATATGAAACTTCATACACCTTCAAGTTCATAGGACAAAAAGAGATTTTTTTGAGGTACTTATACTCATTATGCCTAGCATTGAATGGACTGAATATTCACCTTATCAATTATCAAATCAATGATGGGTTCTATTTCTTGGCGCCTAAATTGGGACCTCAATTGGACCAACCAACCATTTGTCAGGCTATTGTTCTCTTGTTCCTTCGAATCCATGGAGTAAGACGTCGACTTTTTACTAAGATAAATTCTGTTGATTACATGATGGACTCCTCTGAAAAAACATTGGCGCGCGTGTAAACGAGGTGCTCTACCAACTGAGCTATGGCCCTTGTGTTTGTGATAAATATTTTATCATTATATAAATTCTTGTCAAGGTGAGTATTGCATAATCTGACATGATAGCTCTCTGATCTGTTTCCTGTCAAGGGTATTGCTTAGAAATAAGATTCCATCTATAATCTATCAATGTGACGGGTTCCTTTTTTTTTTCTTTATGATAATAAATGACCTACTTAACCCAGCGGTTAGAGTATTGCTTTCATACGGCAGGAGTCATTGGTTCAAATCCAATAGTAGGTAGAACTTATTAGATACCGCACAGCCAATGGTATCTAATAAGTATTTCTACCCACCTTCTTTTTTTGATTTATTTTGTATCTTTTCCATACCCTATTACTTCTTATTTTTTCTATTTTTTGAGTTGTTTCTTGTTGCACCAAAATCTGATTACACTTGATTGGATTCAATCGGTAGAATCCAAATAGAATATGGTGTATAATCAAAATTTCTTTTTCTTTATTCTTCTATATTCTATTCGGACGCACCAACAACTAGTTATAAAATTGTATTGATAGCCTCGACTCGCGTCCTAGCTCGTCGGAGAGCTAAATTTGCCTCAATTGTTTGTCTCTTGCCTTCAGCGCTACTTAAATTAGCTTCAGCTATTTCAAGAGTTTGTTGAGCTTCTTGCGGATCAATGTCACTGCCCCTCTCTGCATCATTTACTAAAATGGTTATTTCATTATTGCCTATTCTAGCGAAACCGCCCATCAGAGCTATTGTTAACCATTGGTCGTTAAGACGTATTCTCAAAATTCCTATATCTACAGCCGTGGCAATAGGTGCGTGATTTGGTAATACACCAATTTGGCCGCTATTAGTCGATAAAATTATTTCTTGCACTTCCGAATCCCAAACAATTCGATTAGGGGTCAGTACACATAGATTTAAGGTCATTTCTTCAATTTGCTCTCCACATCTAAGTTCATAGCCTTCGCGGTAGCTTCATCGATATTACCTACCAAATAAAAGGCCTGTTCCGGAAGACCATCTAATTCCCCGGAAAGGATCAGTTGAAAACCCCTAATTGTTTCTGTTAGACCAACATATTTTCCTGGAGAACCGGTAAAAACTTCTGCTACGAAGAAGGGTTGTGATAAGAAACGCTCAATTTTTCGTGCTCTTGCTACGGTTAAACGATCCTCTTCGGACAATTCGTCCAACCCAAGGATAGCTATAATGTCCTGAAGTTCTTTGTAACGTTGTGAAGTTTGCTTAACTTTTTGCGCAGTTTCATAATGTTCCTCACCAACAATTCTAGGTTGGAGCATAGTTGATGTTGAATCTAAAGGATCTACTGCTGGATAGATACCTTTTGCAGCGAGTCCTCTTGATAGTACGGTAGTAGCATCTAAATGCGCAAATGTTGTGGCAGGAGCGGGGTCCGTCAAATCGTCCGCAGGTACATAAACGGCTTGAATAGAAGTTATGGATCCCTCTTTGGTAGAAGTAATTCTTTCTTGCAAAGAACCCATTTCTGTACTAAGAGTGGGTTGATAACCTACAGCGGAAGGCATTCTTCCTAATAAAGCGGATACTTCGGATCCTGCTTGGACGAAACGAAAAATATTGTCGATAAATAGAAGTACGTCCTGTTCATTAACATCCCGGAAATATTCCGCCATGGTTAGGGCAGTCAAGCCAACTCTCATACGAGCTCCCGGCGGTTCATTCATCTGACCATAGACTAGAGCGACTTTTGATTCCGCAATATTTTGTTCATTAATCACCCCAGATTCTTTCATTTCCATGTAAAGATCATTTCCTTCACGAGTGCGTTCGCCCACTCCGCCAAATACGGATACACCTCCATGAGCTTTTGCAATGTTGTTGATCAATTCCATGATGAGTACGGTTTTACCCACTCCGGCCCCCCCGAATAGCCCGATTTTTCCTCCACGACGATAAGGAGCTAAAAGATCCACTACTTTAATCCCCGTTTCAAAAATAGATAATTTTGTATCTAACTGTATAAAGGCAGGCGCAGATCTATGAATAGGAGATGTTGTGCGAGTATCTACAGGACCCAAATTATCAACAGGCTCTCCAAGAACGTTGAAAATTCGTCCGAGAGTCGCCCCACCAACTGGAACACTTAGAGGAGCTCCTGTATCAATCACTTCCATTCCTCTCATCAGACCATCTGTAGCACTCATAGCTACAGCTCTAACTCGATTATTTCCTAATAATTGCTGTACCTCGCAAGTTACATTAATTTGCTGGCCAACCGTATCTTGACCTTTAACTACCAAAGCGTTGTAAATATTAGGCATCTTGCCCGGTGGAAAGGATACATCCAATACCGGACCAATGATTTGAGCAATACGCCCCAGGTTTTTTTCTTCAAGAGCGGAAACCCCAGGACCCGAAGTAGAAGTAGTAGGATTGATTCTCATAATAATAAAGTATTATATGTCGAAATTTTTTTTGCAAACAAAAATAAAAAAATGTCCGATAGCAAGTAGATCGGTTAATTTAATAAGAAATGGGAATTAGTACTCGATTTCGTTGGTACTATCCAACCGAATCCAATTCAATTGTTTACTCATTCAATGAGTGCATTTTCAAACTTAACCAACCCATTTTAAAAAATAAATATAAATATATTATTAATATAATATATATCAAAGTAGATGAATAAGAATTAAGAATTATATATGCGGAGATGTTGTATTTCTCTATCATTATAGACAATCCCATTCATATTATCTATGGAATTCGAACCTAAACTCTATTTATGATTCATCATTTTTATGACATTGGCCGTTGTTTCTTATTTCATCATTTCTATTTACACTTATTTATTCTTTGAATAAAAAAAGAAATCAAATTATTTATACCTTTTTGTTGATTGATAAATTCCGCATATTCATATTACTATTCTATTTACTATTCTATTTTCACATCTAGGATTTAC